AAAGTTTGAGAGTAAGCATTACATAATCTCCAAGATTTTTTTTTAAGGAATAGATTACCCGTTTTTCCTTACTAGACAGATCCACTAGGACGGGTTTTGTTTATTTTGACACCTAAAAATGCAAAAATCAATTCTGAAAAAAAAAAAATTGCAAGAATTGCTTTATAATAAGCACTTTTATAAAAAATTTGTTTAGGTATTGTGCGGGTACCTAAAGATACCTGCTCAACGTAGGTGCAGGGGGTAGAAAGGCTGATCCAAATTTATTCCTGCAGCTATATATTCAATCTAGAAGAATTTGAATTTAAGAATCAAAGGTTCTTAATATAAGACTTCTCGGTTCTTATCCATTTTTTGATTTTTTTTGAATGAATACATCATTCAATTTTGCAGACAGATACAGATATAGTAAAGATTTCATCGAAAACTTACAGCAGCTTGCCAAACAAACGCTAATAGAAAAAAGAGTACAGGTATGACAGGCATAACATCCACGATTGGGTTGAAAATGGCATAAGCTTCGGGTAATTTGGCGAAGAAAAAACTAGTCGGATAAAGAACAGAATTAAAACAGATACAGGTTAAACTAAGTATATTAGGCATAACAAGCATTTCGTTCTTGTAGAGTAGATAATTGGATTTTGATTGAGTTATTTTTTTTAAGGGAAAAAGGAAAAGAAAAGGTAGATTCCAAATACTTTTTTCTTGGGACTTTCCCAAACACAAAATACCTCCTTGTATTCTCATTCTCAAATGAGAATGGAACAAATTAAATTCGACTTTCATATAATATCTTAATAGAATTCCATGCAATGATCAATGCATTTTATGGATTCTATATTATCCGCATGTCTAGAATCCTAGCAAGAAAATATCCCTTATTTTTTAGGTAATTGAAGTAGGGTTGACGAATAATATATATATATAATAGTTTTTACTTAATATAGCATAAAACCAAATGGGGCGTGGCCAAGTGGTAAGGCAGCGGGTTTTGGTCCCGTTACTCGGAGGTTCGAATCCTTCCGTCCCAGATTTTTTCTGATCAAACGAAAGATAGAATCGTATTGTGTCCTGCACGATACAAAAGTTTATTAAAGAGAATAATTATTTCTTATGAACGCTTAGATTAGATGCATTTCTAAGCATTCATTTTCTTTTTCAGAAAACTAAATCAAGTGTCAACTCCAGTCAGATTGAATATGTTTATTTTCATGAAAAATTTGGGTCTATCAGGCACATTCATGATATGTTCCTACTACTCATTACTTAATATGTATTTTGAATATGTGTTTTGAAATTCGAACTTCTTAGATAAACTTTATGCTCCATATCCATGAAGTGGGAATTTTTCCAGGATACATTTGACACCCAATGTGAAAGAAAAGAAGTACTCCCCTATTTCTTTTACCCGAACTAAAGAACTAAACTCTATGTTTCATGGCCAGACTAAAGAGTAGGATGTTTTTAGTTTCAACACAGACCTTAAAACTTTTGACCAAGATCGGCGTGAGAAAAAAGACAAGGATTTCCATTCTACGGATAGGGACTCCATTTTTCTATTTTAGGTATTATCTGATTTGAAAATATCTATTTCTAAATCAATGGAATGTGAGAATTAAACAAAAATTCATATATTCTTTTTACTCGACTTTCGAATTGATTGAAAAAATTAGGTAAAAAACTGTATAAAAAATGAGACCTATCCCTTTATGATTTATGATAGAGATATATTTTTGTTTTGTTGTATTATTTGTTGTATTATTAGTAAAAAAATCTTTGTAGAGTCTTCCCCGATAAATACTTATTTTTTTATCCATATTTCTCCATAGATAGGAAGTTTGAATTAGTATACAAAACCAATGACTATTCATGATTCCATCCATATTGGATCAATTCTCGATACCACTTTGCAATGAAATTAGAGGAATGTTATGGTAAAACTTCGTTTAAAACGATGTGGTAGAAAGCAACGTGCGACTTGAAGGACATGATCAATTGTGGATTTTGCTATCCACCATTTTCCATAGTAATGAAAATGCTCTTGGCTCGACATAGTCTGTTCTATTCGTCCCAAATCAAATTTCCGTTGGGTTGTTTGAAATAGTACACAATGGAGCTCGAGAAGACAGAATTTCTTTTTTATCAAGGGAAAGAATCTAGGGTTAGTGAAAACTAATAAATTAGGCCAACTTTGTAAGTCTATCCTTAATATAGAAATCGAAAAGTTAAAATAAGAAAAAAGTCCAATTTTGGAAGATTAGAAAAACTTTTTCTATTAAAAGTCTATCAGAATCAATCATTCATATTCGATTTCTTTTCTATAGAAGAGGAAAATGCTTTATCGAAGGAAAAAAGAAAAAAAGAAAGGGTATGTTGCTACTCTTTTGAAAGAAAAAAGAATAGGAATTCCCGAAGTAATGTCTAAACCCAAGGATTTCACAAATCAAAGATAAAGGATTCCAGAACAAGTAAACACGATTTTCAACCGTCTCAACAATAGAATTAGATCAGAATAAGGAATAAAAGTAAATTTGTTCGAGATGAGATAAAGAAAAGAGTTTAGAGACGACTCAAAAATTTTCGAAGGATTTTTCTTTAGAAGTCTGTTAGTCAAAATTAGCCAACTTGAGTCATGAGTATAAATGAATTTTTTTTCTTTTCTGTAAGGAAATTAATGCAAGTCCTAGTCTAATTTCTATCTACTTGTATTATAGTATTATAGACAGAAATTCGAATCATTTTCTCGAGCCGTATGAGGAGAAAACCTCCTATACGTTTCTAGGGGGGGCTTTGTTTATCTACATCTATCCCAATAAGCTGTCTACCGAATCGTTGCAATTGATGTTCGGTCTCGAAGAGAAGGAAGAGATCTTCGAAAAGTGGGTTTTTATGATCCGATAAAGAATCAAACTTGTTTAAATGTTCCAGCTATTCTCTATTTCCTTGAAAAGGGTGCTCAACCTACAAGAACCGTTTATGATATTTTAAGGAAAGCAGAATTTTTTAAAGATAAACAATTTTTTAAAGATAAACAAAGAACTTTGAGTTAATTGAAGAACTAAATGAATAAAAAAGTAGGAGAAGGTCACTAGTACCTCTTCCCTTAATTATTTAGACACAATTAGCCTCTTTCTTAGTCCTATTTTTTTTGCTGCATTTATGTTGTGCCAATCCAACAAAAGCCTTTATTTTATTTCCTTTTTGTATCTAATTGGTTTTCTTACCATTGTATTTCCATTGACAAAGGTCTATTGAACAAATAGAATTTGTAGATAGATAGGTCTCTTTATCATCATTCCATATTAGGTATTTCTGTCTACACTTCGCTCAAATGATAGGGTTGCCCCTTTGCATGTATTCTCATACAAGAAATTTATATTTCTTTAAATAAAAATTGCTAAAAAAAGGACAATTTTGCCATTGTGATTGGGGCCGCTCCTTTTTTTTACCTTAGTGAAATTTAAACGGATCTGTTCTTTTTGGTATTTGAGTTTTTTTAATGGGTGCTAAAATTTTTCTTTTGATGTCTTGCTAAGTCAATATTTTGACAGTATCGTACAGTGTAATTCCATCGATTTTTGGATTTCGATCGCATCTAAGATTCTATTTTATCTGGGTTGCTAACTCAATGGTAGAGTACTCGGCTTTTAAGTGCGACTATGATCTTTTACACATTTGGATGAAGCAACAAATTCGTCCAGACTCTTGGTAGAGTCTAGAAGACCACGACTGATCCTCAAAGGTAATGAATGGAAAAAATAGCATGTCGTAATAAAATCAATTTCTTTTTTTTTGAATAAAAAAATTCCGATTTTCTGGGTCTAGTGAATAAATGGATAGAGCCCGGCTCTAATTCTGGTAAAAAAAAAGCAACGAGCTTAACTTCTTAATTGGAATGATTCCCCGATCTAATTAGACGTTAAAAATAAATTAGTGCCTGATGTGGGGAAAGGTTGGGTTTTCCTATGAGTGGACCCTTTATTTTTTTTTAGAAATCCTAATTATTTTTTATTATGGATTGAAAAGGTATGTTATGAATGTGTAAAAGAAGCAGTATATTGATAAGGAGACTGTATTCCAAAGTCAAAAGAGCGATTGGCCTGCAAAAATAAAAGACTTGTTCGTTCTTTTTTGTAATTAGAACAAACATAGAGAAATTGGATAGAAAAGGAGCGGAAAAAGATCTATGGATTAGACTCCCTTTCTTTCCAGGGTTTGCATTATGCAACACCCTGTTCTGACCATATTGCACTATGTATCATCATTTCATAAACCGAGAAATACTTTTTCTCTCTGATTCAAGTATAAATACAAATGGAAAAATTCGAAGGGTATTTAGAAAAACAGAAATCTCGTCAACAATACTTCGTATATCCACTTCTCTTTCAGGAATATATTTATGCATTTGCCCATGATTATGGATTAAATGGTTCCGAACCTCTGGAAATTATTGGTTGTAATAACAAAAAATTTAGTTCACTACTTGTGAAACGTTTAATTATTCAAATGTATCAGCAGAATTTTTGGATTAATTCAGTTAATCACACTAACCAAGATCGATTGTTGGATCATAATAATTATTTTTATTCTGAGTTTTATTCTAAGATTCTATCGGAGGGGTTTGCGATCGTTGTAGAAATACCATTCTCGCTAGTAGAACTGTCTTGTCCGGAAGAAAAAGAAATACCAAAGTTTCAAAATTTACAATCTATTCATTCAATATTTCCCTTTTTAGAAGACAAATTTTTGCATTTACATTATCTATCACATATAGAAATACCCTATCCTATCCATTTGGAAATCTTGGTTCAACTCCTTGAATACCGGATCCAAGATGTTCCATCTTTGCATTTATTGCGATTCTTTTTCAACTATTATTCAAATTGGAATAGTCTTATTACTTCAATGAAATCTCTTTTTCTTTTGAAAAAAGAAAATAAAAGACTATTTCGATTTCTATATAATTCTTATGTATCAGAATATGAATTTTTCTTGTTGTT